AACCGCGCCTTCGTCAATGATCCAATCAGATAAATAATTGGAACGGTCGTATCGACCTTCTTCATAGAATTACCTATTAGAAATGAATTTTCTAGCATTTGACTCCGTACAACCAAAGAATTGAGTCGCACACCGGAAAGATAGCCCAGAAAGTTGATAGAGTACTTGCCTAAGTGGTTTAGATGAACCCTTCCTGGTTGAGACGACACGTGAAAATGCCATTGCCATAAACCGACAAGGTAATATTTCCATTTATTCATCAGAAGAGGCGTATCCTTTGAAGCCAAAATGGATTTTCCTTGATATCTAACATAATGCATGAAAGGATCCTTGAACAAGCATAAGATGTCCTGAAAATCTTTAGCAAAGACTTCGACAAGATCTTCGGCTTTTCCATAAAAATACATTCGTTCAACGAGGACTCGAGAGGATGTTGATCGTAAATGAGACGATTGGTTACAGAGAAAAAAGAGGATGGATTCATATTCATATACATGAGAATTATATAGAAACACTAACAATCTTGGATTCCTTTTTAAAAAAACAGAAATAGAGTTCTTTGTAGTAATAAGACTATTCGAATTAAAATACTCGTGGAGAAAGAACCGTAATAAATGGAAAGCAGAGGCATCCTTTACCCAGTAGCGAAGGGGTTGAACCAAGATTTCGGGACAAATAGGGTGGGGTATTAGTACATCTAACACATAATTTAAATGTGACAATTTGTCCTCGAAAAAAGGAAATATTGAATGAATTGATTGGAAATTTTGAGATTTTTCAAACTCTTTCCCTTCTAAAAAAGCTACCAACCGTGGGGCAAATGGAATTTCCACCACGACAGCAAATCCCTCTAATATAATTTGAGAATACAACTTATTGTTGTGCCCAAAAATTGGATTTTGGTTAGAGTCATTCGCAGCAATATTCAAATTAATCTGTTGAGACATTCGAGTAATTAACCGTTTCACACTTAGTGAACTAGATTTATTGTCATAACCCCCACTTTCCAATGAAATTATCGAGCTATTTAAACCATGATCATAAGCAAGTGCATAAATATACTCCCGAAAAAGAAGTGGGTATAGGAAGTCGTGTTGTTGAGATCTATCTAGTTCTAAATATACTTGAAATTCCTCCATTTGAAATTCGATTAAAAACAAAGGTAAGGGATTTAGTGGGCGATCAAACGATACATAGTGCGATACGGTGAAAACAAAGTATTGTAGTAAAAAAAGTAGATACCTTGAAAACGGGTCGACTCATCACCGGATTCTCTATCCTCTCATTTCCAGTTAATTGAATTGGTTTATGTTTGTTATACTATAACAAAGTGGTTAGAAACCCTTTATTTTTTCACTCCAATCGCTCTTTTGATTTTGGAAAAAAACAACTATCTTTATCAATATACTGCTTCTTCTACACATTCATCTACAACCCATAATAGGGATTCACGAATAGTTAGGACTCATTAAATAAATCGATAATCCACTCATGGGAAAACCTTTCCCCGCGTTAGGAACTAATATATTTTTAACGTTTAATTAGATCGGATAATCATTCAAATTAAGAACCGAAGCTCGTTACTTTTTGTTTCCCTATAATTAGAACCCTAGGGCTCTATCCATTTATTCACTCGACCCAACTTTTCATGAAATTTCTTTTGTTCCGCGCCAAGAATTCAAACTTGGTTTTGTGTCAATTGAACAAGAATAAAATATTCTCAAAATTATCCATTGATACGACATGCTGTTTTTTCCATTCATTCCTTTCAGGATCAGTCGTGGTCTTACAAACTCTCCCGAAGATTTGGACGAATCCCTTGCTTCATAGAAATGTGTAAAAGATGCTAGCCGTACTTAAAAGCCGAGTACTCTACCGTTGAGTTAGCAACCCAAAGAATTCGAATGGGTAGATAGAATCGGAATAAAAATAAATAAACGAAATTCAATTTCACAATGGAATCAAAATATTAAACTAGCAAGAACTCGAATCAAAAAATTTCTAATTGATTCTGAACATAAAAAGAAAAAAACCTCTAGGACGGAGATAAATGGGTTCATCTTTACACGATCGAATTATATTTGTTCAATCCACTATTGTCAATATGACATTGAATATTGAATATCAAGATTGAGAAAATACTAAAAAAAAAAAAATAAAATGACGAAAACAAAAAGAGTTAAAATTTGATTTATTAAATTGAATTAAAATTCAAATAACAAATCAAATTTTATATATTAATAAATAGAAAGAATTAGATAAATAAAAAACTTTAGGAATACTTTTCTTGAAAAAAATCGAAAAGAAAAAGGTATGAATAGAACAAAAAAGGGGGGGGGGTAGTAAAGAAAAAATTCTACAAAACTATATAAGACTCCTCCACACCCTCTTTTTTTGTTCTATTCCTTAATAGAATTTAATTTGATTAAGACTAAGTTCTGTAAAAACCCCCGCTTTCTTTGAAATATCATGAACGGTTCCTGTAGGTTGGGCGCCCTTGACAAGGAAATATAGAATAGCGGGAACATTTAAATGGGTTTGATTATTTATCGGATCATAAAAACCCACTTTCTGAAGATCTCTTCCTTCTCTTCGGGATCGACCATCAATTGCAACGATTCGATAAACGGCTCATTGGGATAGATATAGATGAACAATACCCCCCCTAGAAACGTATAAGAAGTTTTCTCCTCGTACGGCTCGAGAAAAAAATGGTTAGAAGTGAGAGTTCTGTCTATGTATAGAATTAGAATCTAAAATAGATCTATAAAATAATCAAATCAATTAGAGATTTAAGCCCTTCTTTTTTTTTGTTTCTTTTGAAAAATGAAAAAGAAACAAAAAAGCATTCCTACTCTCATAACTCAAGTTGGATAAGTTTCAAAGCCCAAACGAAAATCCTTAGGCATTTCCTTTTTTGAGTGGTCTCAAGCCTCTTTTTTGTTTGTCTCGTTTCGAATCGAATCGATTTTTGGATTTTTCATTCTGATCGAATTGTTGAGACAATTGAAAATGGTATTTCCTTGTTCCAGGACCCTTTCTCTTTGCTTTGAATCGTTGGGTTTAGACATTACTTCGGCGATCTTTAATGTTTTTTAGTTTTAAATTTTGAAAAAATGGCAGCAACACACCCCTTTTTGATTTCTTTCTATCAAAGAATCATACGAACAATTGATTGCTACGGGATAAACTTTTGATAGAAAGAGTTTTCCCAATTCCAACAAAATTTCCCCCTTGCTTTTGGATTTCTAAATTGCTCGAATCAGATCCTTTCGATTTATATATCAAAATCGAAATTGACTTACGAAGTTTTTTCCAACTTATTGATTGGTATTAACCCTAGACCCTTGCCCCTGAGAAATGAAGAAATACTTTTACTCGAGCTCCATCCTGTCCTAGTTCCATTACCACCCACCAAAAGGTGAGGATTCTAATAGAACAGAAGAAAGAATGTCGAGCCAAGAGCCCATTCATATAAAATCGAAAATGGTGGATGCAAATCCACAGCGGATCATGTCCTTCAAGTCGCACGTTGCTTTCTACCACATCGTTTCAAACGAAGTTTTACCATAACATTTCTCTAGTTTGGAACTGGTATGTAATTGATTCCATTATGGAATCATGAATAGTCATTGCTTCAGTCTATACACAGTCTTTTTTCCTTGTATATGAAGAGAATATTTATATTGTTAGTCTTTCATCCGGAATCCTGAAATGAAAGATCAAATCAGAATTACAAAAAAAAAAATGGGTGATTTCCATATCTATCAGATTAGACTGAACAATTTTCGTTGGAAGTAATTATGTATATTGTATGTTAAATATTTAATACTAAGGTAAGGGCTCACCACAAATCTTAAAAAAAGCGAAAGAACATTATCTCTGAAATAGAAGGATAGCAATCCATGCATATAAGCCTTTCCTCAAATTTTGCGTCGTTTTTTTTTTGTCGTGGGCTTCAGATTCAATAATCTTTACCCCAATTGAAAATACTGTAAATAAGTTGTATGAATCACCCCCGTATCAATTGTTATTCCCGAGATTTACAATTATTCATTAAATAAAGCCCAAGACAAAATACCTAAAATTTTGGGTTAGGGTCAAAGAAAATCCATTCCATGTGGAACAGGATTATTGGTTAATGAGATTTGGACCGACACCGATATTCAAATCGGTATATTTCGTTGTTCCCTAACTCTTATCTACTCCCACCCCAAATTCTTTCTGCGGGGATGATGAATCCTAAAAAAAGATCCTATTTTAGGGATGCTAGACTATTTTGTATAGATACAAAGACAAAAAGTCCCACACTGTTTCCTTCTAATTTTTTTTTTATTTTAATCGAACCCAGTCTTACTTAAGAGACTTAATCCCGAATTCAATCAGTACCAGGAATACCCTCTTCTTTAGAATTCCGAAATGAAAAGAGAATAATTGGGACTGTAAAAAGATAAGAAATGAGGAGGCTTTCGCATTTCGATTTAGAATGTATCTTTGAAAATTCAACTCGATAGGGAACGTAAGACTTTTCTAAGAAACTTACTTAAATATGAAAGGGGAAGGAAAGGGGGGGGCCTACGCAAAAATGCCCATCCAAGGTTTTTAAATTCAAACTCTTGTGATCGGCGTTCCCCGCTTGCGTGGACCACAAATGCATTCAGTTCCATTTTTGTATTATTTGAATTCGATTTAATTTGTGAAAAAAGGTCTGATTGAAAAAAGGTCTGATTCCGAAAATCATTTTGGAAAATAAAAAAAAAAAAAAGACGTACATTTTATCAAAAATTATACTTAAGAGAGTTGCTCAAAAGGGGAATTCTTTTTTTTTTTCTGTCCGGCCTGGGACGGAAGGATTCGAACCTCCGAATACCGGGACCAAAACCCGTTGCCTTACCACTTGGCGACGCCCCATTTCAATTTCTATTCGGTACTAATAAACCGTAGTATTGGGTGTTCGTCAATTCCAGTCCAAGCCCTAAAATTCGATTATTGTTTTAGTTTAAGGTTGTGACACGTGTAGGTGTAAAATCAAACTTAATTTCTTGATCATTACATAGAATTCAATTAAGATATTGTATGAAAGTATGATTTATTCAATTCTCACACGAGAATAGAAGGATTTGGGTTTTGATTGGTTCGGTTCCAAGAAGTATTTTTTTTGTCTACCTTACTTTCTTTTCTTCCTTTTTATCTTATATCAATAAGATATTAATAACTCAATCAAAATACAATTATCTCCAAAAAAAAAAAAGGTTTGTTATGCTTAATATCTTTAGTTTAATGTATATCTGTCTTAATTCTGCCCTTTATTCGAGTAGTTTTTTATTCGCCAAATTGCCCGAGGCCTACGCTTTTTTGAATCCAATTGTAGATGTTATACCAGTAATACCTGTTCTATTTTTTCTCTTAGCCTTTGTTTGGCAAGCTGCTGTAAGTTTTCGATGAGATCCTTAATATTGGACTAGAAAAATTCATAATTTATTCGAGTTCGAGAAAAAAATTCTAACAATGGATAAGATCAGATGAGTCGTACAATATGAACGAACCCTCGCCGCAATTCAAACAGTTAAATTCGTGGGGAGCCACGATCCATTTTGATCCCCCATTTGCTATTTGTTGATTATGACCCTTTTTCACTGAAACCATATTAGAGCCAACCACAATGTTGAATTCGAATTGTGTGAATTTCTGAAAACTCTTTTCTATTTATAGATTATAGAATCGAAATTCTAAAAAGAACTTCATTTCTTGATGTCAAAATCGGATATGTAGTATAAAAATAGAGAATCTATTCTTTTTTTTCTTTTCCCCAAAAAACTTATTTGGAGATTGTGTAATGCTTACTCTCAAACTCTTTGTTTACACCGTAGTGATATTCTTTGTTTCTCTCTTCATCTTCGGATTCCTGTCTAATGATCCAGGGCGTAATCCCGGACGCGAAGAATAAAAAAAGAAGGGCTTGCTTGCTTTAGTCGTATCAATGTTCTTAGGGTTTTCTCGATTCCACATCTGTTACTATTAAAAAAAAAGGAAAAGTGTTCGCTAAATTGGAATTTGAAAGATACGAAGCGATCGACCGAAACGGAAAGAGAGGGATTCGAACCCTCGGTACGAATAACTCGTACACCGGATTAGCAATCCGACGCTTTAATCCACTCAGCCATCTCTCCTAATTGAAAAAAAAAAAAATAATTACTATGTTACATTGTTACATTACACAAAAAATAATGCTTGAAAAAAGCCCGTCTTTACTTTATTTTATATCTTTACTTTCTATATTCTCGATATTCTAGAGCATATAGAAAGTAAATTGATTATACAGCTCATAGAAAATATAGCTTATAGAATATATTTTTTTTATTGTCTTTTGTATTCTATTATATAAATAGATCTAACTTTTATCAGCAATTCCATTTCTATCATTTATAGAAAATTAAAAGACAGAAAGCATTCGAAAGAGATAAAATAGAAAAAACCTAAAGAAAAGAATATCTCTTTAATTTCGTTCAACAGGGCCTTTTTTATTTCCACTTCGACGGCCTGGCCTGGTCAGTACCCAGCCGGGCCTTTTTTTGTTCTAATGAACCATACCGCCGAACCATAGAAAAAATGCGAACCATAACATAAACAAAAATAATTTATTTGGATTTGATTTGAAAACCCAAAAATGAAATACTTCTTTTATTGTATTCAACGAACAAGAAAAAGAAGGACTATTTCCATTCCTATGATGATATAGAATTAGAATCAAAGTGTCATTTCTTATTATTCTTTCGTTTCTTTTTTTTTTTTATTTCCATTTTTTTTTTTACTTTTACTGGAAAAAAATACTGAAAAAAAGGAAAAATGGAACTAGGGATTTTTTCACAATCCACTTGTTTTTGTCTTATGACTTAAGTTGTTTTGTCGAGCCATATCTGTCAAAATCCATCCAACAAAAGAGTTTTTTTTAATTATGAAATTTTTAATTATGAAATTTAGTTATTTAAACGAAATAACTCCTCCTTTCCTAATTGCATTAGGACTCCTGACAAAGACGTCAACGTTCTAATTTCGAATTTGCATTTCATGATTATTTTGAATTTTTGTTCTATCTTGATTACATCCGATTCTCTTGTTCGACAAAAGGCCCTTTTTTAGACAATAATCGCATTGTAGCGGGTATAGTTTAGTGGTAAAAGTGTGATTCGTTCAATTAATCCCCTTATATAGTTAAGGGGTCATTCAGTTTAATTGATATTCCAATCAAAAACTTTATTTCTTAAAAGGATTAAAGTTGAATCCTTTCACTCTAAAATTCAAATAAAAGATTTGGGGAAAAATATCCGTTCTCGTGATTTGTATCCAAGGGTCAATTCGAAATTGAAAATTTGGATTATGAAATTGCGAAACATAATTTTGTTTTTGAATTGGATCAATACTTCCAATTTTTTAAGTATAAGTAAAGGATCCATGGATAAAGATAGAAAAGTCTAGTTCGAATCGTAACTAAATCTTCAA